CACGCTAAGCCTTCGAAGGTGAGGTTTCTGGTAAGCCCAATTCTCAGATCTTATTAGCAAAAGAGGAAAGAAGGATCACCTAATCTCGATGAATGGAATGTATAGTCCGTGTAGGTGAAGAATGGCTGTCTCGATCAAGCCTTATGTTTTGTTTAGCTTATTAGCTGGACCGGGATAAAGTCTTAATTGGGGGTAAAGTGTCCCAAGCGGCATTAGAAAAACAAATTCCTTTTGAAAAGGCTAGGCGCCGCACCTTCCCAGATTCCTACTCGATTGAGAACATCCTTCTATTTTCCTATTTGTTTTGCACGTCAGGTGTAGTCGTAGAGCTGGGAGACAGCAACAACCGAAAAAGAAAGCTTGTCACGAGCTAAGGCAGCAAGCAAAGACAGCAGACATTTACCTTGTAGCGGTAAGATGTCAAATAGCATCTCTAGCTTCCCTTTATGGAAGAGCTAAGTCAATTCCTTTGAAAAAGTCTTCATTCCATCATCAAGACGCTGTCCAATGGGCTATGCCCCGGCCAGGCTTACTTTATACAGGAGAGTCTAAAGCGATTATCCGACAGCTGCTCCAGCACCCCCGGATTCAGATTCTAATAGAAATTATCTTTCTACATTAATAGATGAAAATAAAATTCCTGTGATGCCGAAGCGGAGATTACGAATTATCCTGATACTGAGGTAGAGGTAAGGGTGGACTTATTTACGGGTTGATGGATAAATTCCACTACAGGAGCGGCTATTTCATACCCCGCGAGTTAGCATTAGGAAAAGCCTTCAAAACCTTAGTTCACTATCCTTCAGTAAGGGCACTTTTGGATTACTGCTTTGAGTCCTCGCCCCCCCCTCTTCCTCTTTCCTCAACGTGGCTTAAAAGCCCCGCTATTGTGGCCTTCTTAGCCTTTGTTCAGCGTATGAAAGATGATGAAGGAAGCCCTCGGTCCCTTACCCCCCGTGCGACTCCTCGCGCCAAGGTACTTGAAATCCACTAGCCGATCTGATACTACCAGAGCTGCACTCCCTCATTCATACAAGTTGTGCACATTCTGCCTCCGCAGTTACGCTTGCTCCCACGGTTGTAAGCCCTTCCTGAAGTGGTGGGGATTGTCTTCCAGACATAGATAGAGGAAGGGGCTCGACCCCCACCCAGCTCGAAGAAGTAGCTCTTTCTAGTTATCGTAGGGGAGACCGCAAAAAGTAGGGATTAGTTGGAACAGCTCTAGCTGCCACGGCTTGAAGTGTATGCCAAAATTGAGGAGTCATTCCCGCTGCTAGGAGATGGCAAATGCGCCTGCCCGGTCTCCTCTCTCTGAGTTACGGCAAAGGTAGTTCGGTAAGTCTCGGGTCATAATCTAGTATGACTGAAGCATTAGCCCTGTCTCTATCCTTGGGCTAAGTGCCCCTAGACTGGACTGAGTGCGGTGAGGTAGCTTAGGATGATGAAACCGTACCTTCTTACTTTCGGACTTTCTTGCTGGCTTCACTTCTTGACTTAGAGCTTTCACGTGGCAATCGAGCTGCCATTCATTGATGGAGAAAATCCTGCTATAAAGAGGTAGAATCGGCATCTGTCTCGCCTGCGGGAAAGCTTGACTTGGCTATTGAAATCAGCAGCAGATCTTATCCAATTCCAATCAACTTAATTAAGAAGAATCAGTTCTTGGAAGAATTTCGACTATAAGGGAGGAGTTCTCATACCCAGTTAAATGATTAAGGGGTTTTCCCGCCTCAAGGGGAATGCTTGAATCAGCTTCTGTCGTTAGAACGAGAATAGCTCAAGTGGAATCTCTTTCTTTTTGGAGGGTTCCAGAATGGATAGAGTCAAGTCATATATGGCATTCCAATCGCCAAATCGTTATCTTATCTTTGTCTAGAGTAAGTTGGTGTGAATTCTACTACGTTAGAGGATCTACAATCATTAGCTCTGGTTCACAGGCAGGGATTGAGTTTCACTCTTTCTAATTAACTAATTCAAAAGATAAGAATGGATCGATCATTTGACTAAGATAAAAAAGATCTTCCGCGGGTATAAAAGCTCCGGTACGCTGGGGGATAGGTCGATTTACCTGGTCAGATCAAATAGATAGGCAAATGGTTTTCAAAGGGATCGAGAGAGTGAAGATCGTCTAGCTATGCCAATGGGGGTAATGACACGTGGCTACCATGGCCATGGAAGTACCGACCTGAGGGACTGACTTTGAAAGGTATATTCTCGCACTTATCCAAGGACAACTTCTTCGCTCAAAGACTTCTTGCTTATCTTCCCCGGTCTTTCGACAACGGGAATAAAGTGAAAAAAACTCTTTATAGCAGACTCGTCAGCAGCTGACTCTTCCTTATTATTCCCAAACCCGCCATTTTCATCTTCTTTTGTTGTCTTTTTGTCTGTCTGTGTGATCTGATCTAGTCATGCAGTGGCAAAGGAGAGCGTGAAAGTTGCCCGAAAATGAGAATGGTAGTGAAATCCGTTGTCAATGGAGTAGGTGATCGAATGTCCAACTTTCTCTTGTTTAGGAGTGAATGAGCTAAGCCAGAGTCTTCCTTACTTTACTTGCGGGATAAAGCAATTCCCTTTTTCTTACTAGATCTTAACTGATAAATAAAATTAAGATTTTCTTTCTTTAATGCAGCAGCCACCGTGTGCAGAGCTAGACAGAAGGCTTCTTAAGACATCGCTTTCTTACTCCTTACTCCACTCTATAGTTCAATGATCGATAGGCTTTGGGCTCCTACGTTCACAATGGTTACTGATGTGCCATTAAGACCGTCTACGATCACTCTAAGAACGGTTCTTCCTCCAACAGCCTCTTCTTTCACTGCTTCTATGCCAAGGGGTCTTCTTTTAATGGGTTTCCCTAGGTTTAGTTAGCCTGCTTTGCTTCCTCTCCGTTCAAGGAGCGTTTCTTCCCAAAGCTTCTTCTTTTGCTACAGTACAGAACAAGGCCTTCGAGCAAAGGCATGATTGAGCCTAGCCTTTAGTTCACTTGCAAGATAGAGTGCCCCTATTTAACGTCCTTACTTTCTTCGATGCGAAGAATAGCCTAGTAAAGTAGCCATATTCACAAGGAAAGGAAGCCATTCTTGCAATTGCTGACTAGTCCTATAAGAGGAGTAAGCTCTAAGAGATAAAAGCTGGAAGAGTTGTTTCTTCATGTGCCTAGCCCCTTTATATTAATTTCTAGCCGACAAAGTGGCCAACGGAGACCGTCAGGTAAAGGGCACTAATGGGCGATGGTCAGGGTACGGCTTATTTTATCATAGTGGATATTTGCACAAGAAAAAACTCTATCATTTACAAAAAAGGAGGTTAGAATAAAAAAAACTATTTGAAAGAAGGCCTAAGGAAGAGCTTTCAGTCATATTCTTATTGAGTTCTTTCTTGTTCTTTTCTTTAACTCATGAACTCTTATCTGAATGCTTTGCTTAACGGAAGAATAGATCTTTCATAAAGAAAATAGCATATCGAATATAAAAAGGTATGGGAGGAGCTGCTACCTTTTCTTAAACCTTCTGATTAATAAATCCCTAATAAAGAACCTAAGGGCCTAGTCTTATTCCCTTTCTTTAATTCCCTCTCTCTATAAACCCAACTGTCTAACCTTTCTTTCTTGTCTGGACAGTCAATCTTTTTTCGACGCTGGGCTTTAGTCATCCTAGAATTCCCGGTAGTGGTTCATCTACCTTGATCCGCCTTCCGAGTGACATGGAAGACTGCCTATCACACTTCTTAGCTCAGAAAGATTGGAAGATGAAAGCTATCTCATTCAACATGGGACTTGCTGTCTTGATTCCCTGGTGTTACTGGTCAAGCGAAAGAAAAGACTGAAAAAAAGGCTCATCAAGAGTTTATGCCATCCGCTCGCCCTCAGAAACTTCATAAGATTGTTACACTCATTGACATTCCCTTTAGTTTCTGACTAAACGGGCTAAACCGTATGCCACTTTTTTTAGGTCTATCAAGCTTAGCCTTTAGAGCGAGGATTGGGCGAACTTAAATCAGAATACCTTTCGCTTCTTCTGTCAGCTAATTCAACAATGTCAGCTATTTCCCTTGGGCTTGATCCGGGAACTACTAACTTGGCTTGGTCACTGTCACTCTATCCACTTTGGCTGGGCTCGTCTGTCTCTCTTTCTGGGAGCTAGTGAAATGGAAGCAGCAAAGATTTATCTCAAGGAACCTATGGCCTAGGAACAATTCATTCTCTTGACTCTCTTAGCAAGTAATCAAAAGAATATGCTTCTTCTCAAATAATAGTTATTAGCATGAAAAGCTTCCTCTTCTATATAAGGAGTCAGGTAAGCATGCTTTATATACGATATACGCCCTATTCCTGACGAACCAGCTATCCTAATCTTATTACATATAGAGCTTATCTACTGCCTTTAAATGGAGTAAATTGAGCCTTCCTTGGGCTTGGTGAATTTGGTTACTGGAGGAGGAAAAAACAAGTTTATGATGAGCATCCATTTTAGACTTTTTTCATTCCTAATCTTCTTTTCCTTTATCATTTGCCTTTGTTCTTTCTTGCAACTAATCGACATGGAAATTAATATTAATGGTGGAATCTCGAATTCTCAACGCTAATCCCCCTCTATTTTCATCTCGACATGAAAAGTCAGAGGGACTGAAAGACTCATAAGGTTATAGTGCGGGATCCGTTCAATTTGAATAGTTAAATAATCTAATCTACTTCAAATAAAGACAAAAGGGAATCCACGGTGACAGAGAAAGATGAAGCAAAGAAAGCACATAGCGTGGCACCCCGTAACCATGGAATTGAGCTTGGCCCTGTCTCGGCTAAGCAGTTGAATCCTCTGCAGCCCAAAGATGCTCCTCTACATCTTAGAATGTCGGTATCGAAGAAAGACAGAAATATGGGTTAATAAAAAGTTCCCAACAGAGATAGATTTTGTAAATCGACAGACAGATATGGTTTTTGAACTGAGCCTGTTCCCACTCGAATACCAGCCAAAGTTAGGTAAAGAGGCTTTCTTTGGCTTCTGCCTTCTTTCTCTTAGGGGAAGGCCAAAGCTAGCTATCTCTTCCTTGCTCGACTTCCCGACTTGCCTTCTTTCTGGATGCCCCATGAAAGAAAGAGGATTCGAGCCAAGAAATATACATTACGATATACATCCCTTCTACTTCAATTAAAAGAAGAACAAGCACTTCAAAGCCTTTTCAACTTAAATAGGGTGATCCCGGGCGGTTGATAAATAACTCTTCTTTCCTTAGTTAAGGAGTGACTCACATGATTCAAAGGTGAATCACATAAGCTAGAAAGAATCTTCCTAATGCTCCCATGTCCGAATCCGTACTTCTCTAGCTGCTGCAGTAGCGAGCACGTATCGAAGGAGCAAATGAAGGCTTCCTTTGCTTGTTCAGGTAAATGGCATAAGCATAAGGCAATGAAAGACAATAGAAGTAGATGCAAGAAAGAATGCGCTCTTAGTCTTAGAGAGTGCACGAATGAATCAATAGTGAAAGGAGGTAAGGAAGTTCGAAAGTAGCCTGTCTCCCTGTTCTCAGTGCCAATGCCTTCGCTCTGTCCAATCTCTTTTTAAAAGGGCTATGAAACCAAATCTAACCAAGCCGGAAGGCTAGCTAGTCTAATGCTAGGGTAGGGGATTCGATTCATCTCTATCAATGACTGAAGAAAGAGGGCTAGAAATTCCTTATTTAAGAGGGAGGTTTCTTTCACGGAATCAACTATTTGCATACGTTACCACCAGTTGCCACATTTACTGATTAAACAGCGGCTTTCAAAGAGGCTTTCGAGGCCTTGGCCCGCTTCTCTAAGACCGGAGTCAATAGCAGCGCTTATTCCTTACGGAGAGTTTCACACGAACTGAAAGACATTCTACAATCACTTGCATTCAAACTGATCAATGCTTTGCTACCGGGCTTCTAGTTGCCCTTTCTCCAACAGCTGAAATAGCAGCCTCCACTTCACTCTCTTGAGAGCTAGCTGCAGGGGAAAAAATAGCTGAAACCATGAGTGAACAGTCGATTCAACAAGGGACAGAGTTCTGGCATCCTTTACTCTATTCTCTTCTTTCACCCTTCGAGTCCCTACACCGTATTCTCATGTATTTGAGTAATAAGATACGGTGTGAGCCCGTGAGAGTGAGAGAAAAGAAGATGCCCTTTGAGAGGCAAAGCTTAGTCGGATTCTAACCCTGTCGCCCGTGGGTTCCTTCAATCGGGTTAACTGCATCGGATATTCTCACTGCTAGCAATCAATCATTATATATTAGAGACAAGGCTACCTCCTCTTCCTTCTTATCTTATCTTTTGAATTAGTTAATTAGAAAGAAAAGATAAGCGGTTAGAAGAGCTGATATTTCACCAAGAGCGGGTATGCCATTAACACCAGATACGGGAACAGCTGATTCAAGTGCATCTTTCTTCTCGGAAAAAGCTCTTTCTCTTGCCGTTGTTGGTGGTTTAGTAAGTCCGTGGGAAGGCAGTGGAAGAGAAAGTAGCTGCGATTGCTTGAGTTCAATCAGTTGAGGTTGGTTTGGTTCAGTCAGGTTTGGCCTTTTTTAAGTCGCCGGCCCAACGCGATAAAGAATAAAGAAGTAGGGCGATCGATCCCACACAGAGTCACTTCTTTAGCGCTTGTTCGGAATGGAATAAGCTCTTCTTGTTCAAATCGACTCGAAAACCTTGGTTTGGTTTTAGCTCTCTTGTGAGTTCAAATCTTTTCTGTGGTGAGGTTGACCTTGCTTGGGTTCGCTTTCCCTTCTGACTATGCTTTCCGGGGTTCTTTTGTGTCAGCCTTCCTTCCCGCCAAAGCAAAAGAAAAGGCTGTTGGTTCGGCTACTACTCTTTCTTCTATGATGCTATTTCGGTCCCATTCCTCAAGGCAGAGGAAGGTTTCCCTGATGACTGATCAACCCATGGAACTATGGTTTGGCTACTTCTGTATGGTCTTACCGAGAACCCTTCAGATAGGGTATCTCCATGTGTGACTATATTTGTTTCTAATTTCATCATTGACCGGGTGAGGCATTCCATACATCTCTTTTATCTGGAGCAGCTAGAGCTAAGCCCTTCTTTCACTCACATCTGGTACCGTGGAGCAGTACCTATGGAAAGGATCAAGACCATAGGGGAGGGGGGAACAAGCTCTTCGGAACGGATACCCATCTCTTTGAATCAAACCTTTCCAGGATGATCGCTTCCAAGCATTTAGTGCCATGTTTTGTTACCTGACTACTGTTATCCGACCTCTAAAGGAAAAGAAGCATACTTGAAGGGCCCATAGAGAATAGACCCTACGGACACCATCTATCAATCGTTCCATCTCTGCTTTCCCCAAAAAGAAAAATCAGGCTTATCCTATTATCTTTATGCCAACTGTATTGAAATCAATCATCACATTATGGTTACACCACACCATCCGACGGTTGATGTTACCAATCTCATTTTATATACGAGAATTCTATGCTGCTCGAAAAGATATCCTTTCTTTCATCTATGGGACGGTAGATCCACACTGAATCATTCCATTCGAAAGGGGAGGACGACAAAAGATAAGGTGTTTCGATTTGGACTCAGGGATAAAATACACCTACTATAGGGGGTAGTCTTAAGGCTAGAAAGGAGATCAGGCAAGGATTCGGAGAGCAGAAAGGAAGTGCGGGGATTCGCACCGGCAACTCCCAAGATGATTTGATCACGGCCCTTCCGGGCAGGGCTGTAAAGAGAGAGAATAGCTTCAAGCAGGTATCCAATTGACTGAGCAAACAGAGGAGCAAGCGCACTAGGCCCCGTCTCTCTCTTATAAGGCAGTGAAAACCGTAGCTTGGAGTAGTCCCGATCTCTACTTCATGAAATTCATAATCAACTATACAAAAGTCCCTTCATTATCTCACTTTTTCTCCCCTTGAAATTGGTTCCTCCCCTGCTATGAGTTCTCCTTCCGACAGGTACTTACAGCTGAACTACCACCTAGCGCACTAAGTCCCCTCATAAGGCTGGCTCAACTGAATCCGATAGTAGTAGTCTCCGTCGACGTCAGTGGTGAATGAAAAGCATATTCACCTATTGCTTCAGTGCCTGCGGAGGCGCTTGCTTAGATGAGAGTGGAGTTCCTTCACCTCCAACAGCTTTCTTTCCTCTCAACCTCGAACAGCCCCACAGCCTCTCTCTCGTGGGCTAACCAATGCGCCCCTACTAACAGCTATCTAATGCAAATATCTCATTTATGAGCCTGAAAGCTTAAAGGCAACTGAGAGCAAGCAAACCGTAAGGCCCACTCGACCTGTATGGATTCCCCCTGCCCGGCTCTACCTCAGTGGATCTACTCTATTACCTCAGTGGATTCCGAACTTATATCAAATCAAATGAGTAAGCAGTAGACTTCAAGTCTAAAGTTTCAGATATCAATAGTAGTGAATATCCATAGTCTTTTTCCAATATTCAATTGATCGTATGGAAAGGCGCCTACACGGAACCTATACGAAGGAGCAAACAAGCAACGGTAACTACTATACTTGACTTGCCCACAGAATTGACTAAAGCCAGAAGTAGAGAATAGGGCTATTTCAGCTCACGACTTGAAATATTGAATACTTTAGGCAGCTTATCGGACTCATAAGCAAGAAGTGGATCCTAGCTCAGGAGGAAAGAGCTAGCCTTCTTTCCTGTCTATAGATCACGAGCTTACTCGAAGAAGTACTTAGGATTATCAAAGCTCACTTTCCGCCCTGTACTGTAGTTCAGAAAGCTGATTGAGGGCAAAACCTCTTCTTCTGTCTTCCCAGCCTCGAGAATCAAGCACCAACAAGGAATCGAGCGCGTAGATAAAGGTTTTTCAATTCAGGGGATGAATATATGACAATTGAACTGATAAACCAATATCAGTCTCAAGGGAAGTTAGTACTTTCATCAGCCGTAGAAGTTCATATGAAATGACTTGATTTAACTCCAGCGAGTGTAATACCTGAAGCGAGCCATAGAGCTGCTTCGAGGGGATAGGCGAGGTTCCCAAGCGGTAAAGACCATACAGGAGTTTTATGCTAACGGAAAGTATTTAGTTCGCTGGTCTTTTTGATTTCCCACTTGCTCTGTGGGAATTGAAACCCCTGTTTGCTGTACTAGCCCCTGACCTGTGAGTGAGCCTACACTCTCTCTATTCGAGTGAGTTCCACTTCTTATATGCCATCTCTCCTCTCCAGCTTCTGATTGAGAGATTCGAGGAGGGAAAAGGAAACCTAGGAGAAAACAAAAAGAAGAGGATTCTACATCCTAGGAACAATCCTCAAAAGCTTTCAGTAATTCCTATGAACAAAGGGGTTTTTTAATTACACCAGCTAGGTAAGAAAAAAAAGAGAAAGAGTTCAAATCCCACAAAGCCACTAGGCCAAGAAAGAGACTTTTGTAGTGGAATTTCAATCCACAAAAAAGAAAAGGGTTTTAGAATGATTAGAGTACCCACGGAGCGGTAAGAAGATGGAGTCAATGTGAGGTCTAGCCCCATTCCCGGTCGTGTAAGCCTTCCATTGTTGGCAGTAAGGGACAATCCCTTATTGTATTACTCTTTCCCTCTGCCCGCCAGTCTTGCAGGTCTTTCACCATCTGCTTTTCCTTTAGTTTAGCCTTTTTAGAAGTAAAGGAAGCAGAGAGGACTGGATCTGGATACCGTAAGGCACATGCAACAACATGAAAAGCGTCGGAAAAGGGGATGTGACCATGAAGAGGTTGGGCTGGGAAACCTTATTCGATACGATAGGACAGGTAAACTAAGCAAGGCCTGGAGTGAAAGAGTCTGGGTCAAGAGATTTTCCCCTGGAAGCCTGCCTAGAATAAGCCCTTTTTTATATATAAGCCTTAGGAGATTCCGGATTCAATTCTTTCGAAGATGAGAGATCAGACTATCTCCGAGAAAATAGGGATCACGAACGGGAGAATAACAGGAGTTCGACTCGTTTTTATAACTAACGTTTTACTATTTAGAAATGTCCCTCCTCGCCTAGAAGGATAAGAGAATAGGCAGGAAGACGGGCTTAGTTAGCTCTTTTCAGGTTGAAGAAAGAGGGGCAGCTTGACCAGGGCAGAGGCGGAGGGGGGGGGAATAAGAAAAAGGGAGCGCGCGTAAGGAGAGTTTATTAGATGCAGGGAAATATTCCCACAAACCCTAGAAAAAGAAAGAACCATTGGTCAACCAAGCACAAATAAAAGAGTCCTCGTAAGGCCTCCAATCAGTAAAAAGTACTTTACTGAGTCTACGCAAGGAAGAGAAGAGATTCTCGTGGACCGCTAGCCCCGGTTTGAACTCATGAGATCGAGAGAGATGGGGAAGTAAGCGAAGCTGTTTAAGTAAGAGTTACCTAATTGATTGAATACCAGTCAATTTCCCACAAAAGCATACTTATTTCCGCAACACAATTTCATTGCCTTTGATGCGGCACCTTTAACTGCTAATCTTATTCCACCCGAAGGCTAGTTTAAAAGTCATTGACGCATATGCCACAAAGAGTAGTATCTGAATCTGTATCTGATGAGGATACTGCTGCAGCGGCTGAGTCTGTGGTAGTCTGAATTCATTCCCTCCTCGATGTAGAGAATTGTCCGCCTAAGAGAATCGCGAGTTTACTCGGAGCAGGCTTCCCAAAAGCCTTACAGTAAAGGTAGGTAATCCTCTTCTTCTAATTAGCCTCAAGGGTAGCTCAGACGCCCTCTTCCCATTCATCTTTCCTTTGGGATGAGAAAAGTCTGCTCTCTCTAATATGAGGGTCTGAAAGAGGTTGACTTTCTTTCGAAGAGTTAGCAGGATAAGGGCTTAGAATCGAAGACAATTCGCAAGAAAGAAGAAGTAAGTGAGTCTAATGGCCTTCTTGACCTAAGATCCCCTTTTTCAAGAATAGGTGGTTTGAGAATACGTTGTTGTCTTTGAAAGAATAAGGAGTTACAGAAAGAAAAACGCAAGAGTTTGAATTTGAAAGAAGTAGTTGTAGATGTTATGAACTTAACTGTACTGCTGCATTCCGTAAAGTCTTATTCGATTACGAAAGAGGGTATTCTCTTCCGAAAAGAAGAGAGGCATCTTCGGGTAGTTAGCAGCAGGTAGTAATGCTGGGGGTTTGGGGACCGCAGCCCCCCATGTAAGCAGTAACCATGTTCTCGTGGCCGTGCCTTTCTTATTGATTTGGTAGAGACGGCTCTTTCTTTCGACATTGGAACCAGATTAAGATCTGGCTATTTGTCTTCGTGGGAAGGTTTCACGCAATTCAATTCATGCATGCTTTTTTTCACTATCAAAATACGATTTGTTATTGTCAAAGTCTCTTTTTCGTTTTCGAGAACTTTGAAAAAAGTCCATTGATGTGAACGAGATGAGTGGCTTTGGTGCCATACTGATGCTCTATTCCAAGCGCTGAACTCTTATGCCTTCCATAAACTTGGTATTAGCTTTCAATAAGTCTCTTTCTTTTTTCAAGCTATGACGGGCTTGAAACAGTAGTTATTTTTCCTCCGTCAGGTCTGCTCCTTCTTTCTATCCTTAATAAGAGTGTCATCCATAACTTACTTATTTGCCACAGCTCCTTCTTCAGGAAGAGCTTTCATGGCGGACCAGCCTTCTGAAGTGGAAAGGAACATTAAGGTAGATTGCTGGAGAATATCTATTGATTTCTGGGATAGACTGTAGAAAAATCTACAACTTCCACTAAAACCCAAAGGAAAGAAACTACATCTAAGTAAACTGGCTGGCTTGATCACTAGATTTCCCTTGCTTCTAATCCTGAGGCTTACCCAGGGTCTGCAACTCGCTCAAAAGCAGAATCCAAAAGGAAGGATGAATGAAACAGAAAGACATAAGGAAGCACTCGACTACTAGGGAGAGTGATTACATACCTTGGCATAATAGTCATTTCATCCCAAGAACTAGATCAATGGCAGGGAACCCTAGGTAAGCAAAAATGCCAGGAGAAGGACTACTTGCCAAAACTCTCTCACTTGCTCTATCCAATGCGTCTATCTCTAGCTGCTCTATCAAGCCCTTGCTTTCCTAAGGACTGAAACTAGATGGATCGCTTGGAGAAGGAACTGAACACTCAACCGCCGCAGGGAAGGAATCTAACAATAGAGATGTAAGAGGCTTTTCTCATTGGATGGCCTAACGGAAGCTAGCTTGCCCCTAGATCGACATAAAAGGGAGTTTATTACGATACCAACCCTTTTTGATACTAATCCTCCCTAGTAGGGCTTGTAAAAGCGTCTGGGAAGGGAAAAGACTGAAGGAAGGATTGGGTCTCACACCGGTCTAATGTCAAATTAAGTTTCTTTATTGTTATTGAACAAGGAAATCTATATTTGCTATTAGCTATAGCCCCACCGGAAAAAGAGGCATGTCGTAAATAAAAGAAATCCTCATACCTCCACTCCTAGGTAAAATGATGTATATATATATTATCGAGAGCCTATAGCCGCCATATCAGAACCCGGGAACTAGAACCACCCTACCAAGGAAAGAAAGAGGGATAAGCACAATCAAGCATACTAGTCATAGACGGCACTTGTCATACGGAGAATAAAGGTATACGGGAACTGCGGGGGATTGCTTAGCTTAGAACTCCAACCCTAAGCACTACCTTACGTCTTAAGACGACTACTGCTTAGGAATAGGCAAGAACTGGCTCTGTCTATAAGGAAAGAGGAGTATCCTAGGCCACAAGAACCTACTTTCTACTCAGGTCAGATGGAGAAGAGTTAGAAGTCAGCTGCTTTCGAATAAAACCTTTTCACTCAGAATCTCTAGAGCAAGCAGATATGCTAGTATAAGCACCACCTCCTCCCTAATCACCTGCTCTTTACCCCGCTGGCTGGCTAAAAGATAGAGGCTTGGCTGTACTGGATGAAAGTATGAAATATTAATACACTCGGACTATGCCAATAAAAGAAAAGACATAATGTACACGAGCTACTGGTAATATGCGATTACAGGTATGAGACTAGAAACTTGCTTAAAATACTCAGGCTTGAAAGCATATTGATACTAGCTGGTTTGAACTGGAAAACTACTTTACTAAACTGCCTTCTTGCTTTTACTTTTCAGCCCTAGCTATTACTATTCCATTTTAAGGGAAAGAAGGATCTTTCTTCTCTAGAGCTCTCTACGGTGAATATGACTATGTAAGAGAAAGCCGAAGTAAAGCAACTGAAACAGGCCTAGAATAGTTTTGATCGGAGGTTACCATACTTTTCTTTCCAGGCTAAAGCTGTAAGGGATTCAAGCTTGCGAAATGCCTTTCATTCTTGAGTAAACAGGCTTTGGACACAGGTGCGAGTCTATGCGGAAAGGATAGTCAAAAAACTCTATACGAGACGCGAGTAGTTGGTGGAATAGGAGTAAGGACTTTGTTAGCCCAAGTCCCTTGCTTGAAGAACTATCGCACTTTCAGTGGTACTGAGACTGTCCCTACCACTACCCTTTATCAAGCAGGTTTACAAGAGTTCTGGCTTTCCCAACTTCTGGGGAATTGAATGGATTTCGCACCCCCCTATTATATGCGGTCCTTACCTTGCTACTCTTACTTCCACTAGCAAGAGAACTTCTGCTCGTAACATACCTTCCCCTATGATATGATCTTACTTCTTGAAGCGAGCTCCTTTCACTGCCAAAGGAGCGGAGCAACTCGAGTTAGACGAGAGGCGGGAAAAGTACACCAACATTTCTCTCCGGGAAGGCAAGTCTCATTTGGTACTTTCTTCACGGCAAATAGAATAGGAGTTTTCCCGGCTGAATCAATGGTGGAAAACAGGCCTTTTTCAATAAGATATGCTTGCCTACCTCTTTTCTTGCTCTAGAGCCTTCAAACTAAGAGAAAGCACTGCCTACGAAGCACTCCAATGGCTGAACTCTCAACGGCTAGAGCAAAGACTCCTACTCCCACAATAGGACTAGGGGAAAGAGCACTATCCAATTTTCCTATAATGTAAATAGTGGGCAAAGCACTTGCAGGTCTAGCAATTGCAATTGGATTGTTGTACTGCTTCCTTTAGCTGCTCCGGTATCGGGGAAATTCAAATGCCTCACACAGGCAACTCAGCTAGGCTCAGCGGATAAGACGGGATTTAACTAAGAGAACGGCTATTCTATTCCTATCATCAAGAAAGTCGGCTCCATCAATGAATGACTTTCCCCTAACATTGCTATTCTTAACAACCTCAAAGAGCATCCTTTAAAGCGGGCCTCAGGGCGATAAGAATCCTTCTTAGATAAAGCATAAAGAGCCACTCCTTCAAAGAAAATGTTAAGGGCTCGGTGTAGAACTCAACCTCGATAAATGCCTATAAAAGAAGGAAAGGAAACTCAGTAACTACTTGAAAGAATTAGCTGCGGATGCAGGTGCAAGAGTCTTTGAGTAAGGAAGTTAGACGGGAGAAGACTCCTTGGTACGGTAGTGAATTTGACTCTGTATCGAGACGCCCAGTCTATTATATATCAGTGTACCAACCATCCATCAGAAAATGTCAATTAGAGACTACTGTCTGAGCTGTCTGATCGAGAATAGGAAGAAGAATGCCTGCGTGCTTAAGGGCGGGAAAGAAGGGCTTTCTCTTTCCCTCCTTCTCTCACCCGGAGAACATAGGCTATTCTCTTAATAGAACCTATCAATGCGCTATTCTTCGGACAAGAACTCGGTTCAACAGCCAATGCCTTATTCCTCTTCCCCCATGGGAAGAGAGCTTCAAACAGAAGGATAGGGTGTCTGGTGCAAGTGGACAATTCAATCAATCTGACATTCAATCTTCTTAACCTAAAAGCCAACTCGAGGGTTGAAAGTAGTGACGATTTCCTATCAATGGAATTCCCTTCTTCGGGTTCGGGTGGCAAGCCAGGAGCATACTTTCCCTAAATCAAATGGATAAGGAGTAGATCCAGCTCCTGGTGAATCTGAAGCCTGTTGTCGCTTTGAAGATGTGCGTTCTTCTGTTTTTTCTTTTTAATAGACGGATTGGCCTGAAAGTGATGAAAACGACCCAAGGCAAGATTTGTTTTGTGTCCCCTAATACCTAGACCGCCATTTGCTTTTGTACAGCAAACCTTGTCCCAGTTCACAAGGTGGACTTTCTTTTCACGCAAGCTGATGAGCTGCACCAATGGGACTTTATAGCTAACTGAAGGGAAGTAAACCGAAGTATCTAAAGGGCTGCCTCTACCTTGAAGACAGATTGAAGCTCTATCTTTCAAAGTCTCAACCGCCTTTAGCTTTAAACCAGGGCTTTTTTCGTACTACCAGGGTGGGAATGAGAAGCTGTTCCCCCGTATGATAACTCTGCTATTTAGAAAAGGGAGGAAGGCGAAGGTGAAGGGAGTAGGTCAAAGCTTTTTATAAGAAAAGTAAAAAGCTGGAATCCGATAAGACAAGACCCCCTAAGAGCTTCTTGTAAACCAATTATTCGATCTGGAGATCCCAGCAAGGCTGCCGGAGACATCACTAAACCCAGGGGTGTCTCTTGCAAAGAAGAATTCGTAGAGATTTTCCCAGAACCCCAGTCCAGCCTATCCGACTGATATAATGACGAATTAACTCTCCGTCCTTATTAGTAGTAGGCGAATAGTGACCCTATTTGTATGCGCATTCACACGACGGGCACGTTCCAAGATCTCCCGCAACGAGAACCTAACACATGGTTTATTGATAGTAAGCTGATTAAATAAATGGATCATAGGTTGGTTGAATATTGAGTTCCGCTTAGGCTACGTGTTCTGTTCACGCGCTACGAAGCCGCACACAGGATCTTAGACAGGTTTCGTCCCCTTTCGGGAACACCTTCTTACTAGTAGGGGCTAAGCCTGATGCAAATATACCGAAAAAAGAAGATATCTATGGTCGATTCTACGAAGAGTAGATTCGCCCCTTATGTTATGGCTCGTCTCGCGCTTAGGAACATGTCGTGAAGACGGAATAGAGTTTGTCGTTGAAATGATGACTTCTGGTGTTGCCCAGTTTGAAGGGCGGAATGCTAACGAACCGGGGCTACAGCACCTGTTTATCCCGATCCCACGAAAATAGGCAGATGCTCTCCTGTAGGTAGGAGCTACTTCACTTTCTGTATTGCGCGCTCTGAATCTGGCTAATTTTCCAATTTTTACTTGGTGATTGATATAGAAGGTGGTGTTCCGTGGATAGCGATTCTCATTCGGAAGGGCCTTGGAGAAGTGGCTTGCTTGGTTGTGAAAACCCCGAATCCGGACGTGCGCTTGGTAAGGCGCCTACTCCCCTACTAATTAAAGCCTACAGATGAGGGCGCTTACCGTACAATCATGTGGGAAGTGCATCCTGCACACAAGAAACTCAGTAGCGTATGCCACACCCATTGAAACGTATATTGTAATAAAATCTAAGACGCGACCCGAAACGCCCCATGCAAATCCCTACGTCGGTCAATCGATCAAAGTATAGGGTCAGTAGGGCCGTATTAGCAAGCGTGACGTGCCTTTGGACTTTCAGACAAGACTAAAAGCAAAACAAAAGCGTCGTTGCCAAAAACAACCTTCCTCAACCGTTAAGGAAGATCGGAACAGGCTAAACAGGAGCATTGGAGAGGGCTCCACCTAGATTTATATCTAATGGATCAACTCGTGCTTATGTTATATCATTCTCAGTTACGAGTGCTTATGCGCCTCTCTTTTTTAAGCTAGGAAATTGAATCCGGGTCAGTGATCACTATGCCTTCTTCTGCTTTGGTCATTCAACTAATCTCGTCTGGTCGGGCAAGTAATCGAGAACTCAGGAAGAGCCTTTTGATTCTGTGGAAACTACTCTGCCCTCGTCCATCGCCCCTGTAAGCCAGCCTGCTCTCGTTCGGTCTGACGTAATTAGCTCCTCTCGTCACAGGTCACTGCTATAACTTCCGACGTCTAAATAGACTTGATTGGTTTAAACATAAACCATTTCTTTTTGAACTTGATTGCATAGCCTTTGGTTTTCCCTGTCTTGTCAGGCTCGTCTGAGTCAGCGGGTCTGATCTTAGGTCCGCTAGTCTCTCTGTCCTTCTATTCTACTTTGAAACTCTCCCTTCGAAGTCGTCCTTGTTCGCTACCAATCAATCCCAACTCCCATTAACCACCGCTCTACCCCCTTCTAGTGCATAACCTAAAAAAGCTAGGCATAGACAACTACTCTCGCTAGGAAACTACCCTTCTTTAAGAAAGGCTAGCAAACTTCTCACCAGTGAGCATAGATAGGGCGAAACGACATTCTTGTGACTTCGAAGGGCTTTCTACAAGGATTCCTGGGATATCGGGGATAAGGAGAGGTGAGGCTTTATAGTCATCCATCTTCATAGCCCATTGCGGGGCTTTGTATACGTTATTTGGCAGAATCTATCCCAACAGATCATAGAACTTACCATCTCCAGGATGACAGACCATACATAAGTTAAAAAAGGGTCCCGTACGGGCACTGGAAACACTAATCAATCATGCAGTTCAGGTTGGATTTCTTTCTTTAGTAAGACGGTCTGTTAAATCAATCGAATAGGTCAATTGGGTAGATGGTGGGAAATTCAAATTCTCTAAGTGGCATTCTTTTTTGTTTGAGTTTAGCATCCCTTGCTTAGTTTCCATATCCCGGTCAAGGCTATCAACCGATTCATTCCTCTTTCCTGCTCTTCCCCTGTAGTAAATTCGAAAAGACCCATTCTGTCTTGGGGTGTTAAGCTTCATCTGGCTCCAAGCCCAGGGGCTTCAAATCAACGTAAAACGCAGGGGAAGTGGCAGCAGTAAGCCAACTACATTATCTCATTAGCGAAGAAAGAGTAAATGACGTCACTGTTTTCTTAGTAATAGTAAGAATCAATTCCATCAGTCAAAAAACTTTCTCTCCCTCATCAGTAAGGCTTATGGAATCAAATTGTTTTTTTGGCAAGTTAGCAAGATAGAATATATATCTAAGATTCGGTAGCTAAACGACATCTCCCTCATTCAAGCAAGCCAGTCATCAAGTCATTAACCACTTCACGGGGAGCCCCTTCACCATTAGGTTAGGAAAGCGGCTATGATAGTACAAAAGGTACTAAGAAAAGTGATCGAGTTCGACAAACCTGGCTTTTGGTCAAGACTTGTAGTGATCCATTTGCCGCAGCGTGGCTTTTCGGTCAGTCAGTTAAAAACTTTCTTCCCGCGAAATGCCCTTCCCTTATCTTGGTGTGAGACCTAGACCTTCCTGGAAAGGTCATACTCCCCGAAAAAGTATTGATTCATAAACCGACTATGCTTTCGTGCCCTTTTGATCGTTCTCAATTCGGTCCTAGTAAGCCTCTTGCTTATCCCCCTCTCCCTTACGGTCGAGCTACTTTGTTCCTCTCCTTCGGAAGAGCTTCTTTCCCTATAGCTCGAGCGTCTCGTGCAACCTCGGATCGCGGAACTAATTCCACACTGAATCCGACTAGAGATATGCTCTCTATATTAATATGAAAACATCTTTTTCCCGTAAAATAGGTAGTGAAGATTCGATTCCAAGCCCTGCCGTTCCCCTGCGCTTTTGTTTTCTGATCTGAGATCAATTCCCTTGAACTGTAAGGAACTCCGGGTTCATGAGAAAAAAAACTGGCTTGCTTTTGCTGCTTGGTTTGGGATTCCATTCCCAAGAACCCATCATGAGCTCAAAAACCGATATATTGGCGTAGGTCTGTCAGGGACTTTCCCAATGTCTCTAGGAGCCAACAAACGCAGCGATAAACAAGGCCGGGAAAGAGTTTTTTCTTAATAATAATAGAAAGGGGCACCCTGTACATAGAGAAGAGCATCCTTCGTCCTTCCTTATAGAGAAGAATAGGTACAGTAGGGATAGTGGTTTGTTTTTTCTGTGAGCCGAACCGAGTGGATGAAAGAATCTATTTTTGGAAATAGAAAATATTCTAAGATAAGAAAGCAGCTTGCTCCACAGCGGGTTCTAGTAGACATAGCCGGTCTTTCTATGAAGAAAGGAGTGTAAGTAAAGGCAGGGTCAATGAACTATTTCATTTGCTTCTTCTTTTCGAAAGCCTTGACGGCCTTTTTCTTTGATTGATTTGATTTAGGAATTTCACAACTAGAAGATCTAATGTCTCGCTTTCCAAAGCTCCGCGAGAATGTTCTCATAAGAAAGCGTATAAATATAAGATAAGTAGAGGGCCTTTAGCTCACCGATGAGATAACAACCCCCACACGGATCCAAGCTCTATCAACCCTATTTTCTTTTAACCGAAAACCCGGTCAGGAAGGGCAAAGGGGAAGAGCTTTTTTTTTGTCATAAAAAGGATCTTCAGGACAATTTCTGGTCCTTTATTTCGAGATGCAAGAAGTCACTAGTACCTGGAAAGATAAGATGTGAGCAAAGAAGAAGCTCTTGCCACTGTTGTCGTAACCGCAGTTGGAGGATCGTCATTACCAGCCTTGTCTCTTGTTGAATCTGTTTCCTCTTTCGACTGTGATTTCTCTCCTTCAGCTCTAAGGAAGTCGAATTTGCTTTGGTGTGGTTAAGCTCTTCCTTATCTTAGGACGAATCAGCAGAGAAGGGCCTTCGAACTCTCCTGTTTAGGAATCTGCCATTGAACTAGGCTCCCATTTAGCATTGAAACGCGAAGAGCGAGTGAGATTCCGATGTTGCGAGGGAAGGAACCCCGGGGTAAATAAAGTTTCGTATAACAGAACCATTAGCGATTGTCGCTCTTGTCTTATCTGCTGCTGTCTCTGACTTACGAACAAGCAGTCTCACTACACGAAAAAGGGTAGGAGCCCATCCCGGGTTAAATGGTTGATGAATTCTTGATGGTTGAATGAATGTGACCAAGCCAAGAATGGCTTTTGTTGACAGAGAGATTCTCTTTTATTTTATAGGAAGCAGAATAAGCACAGTTAGCAAGATCCCCTGCTATTTCAGCTGCCGTTGAAGGAAGAACCGATGTGATTGCTCGAGTTGAAGAAGCAGATTTTTTAGGTGTTCAGTGAGTGAAAGTCGGATGAAAGTTCTCCCAGGCTAGGGAAAGGGCAAAAGTCAATAGAAGGGAGAAGGGCTTTCTTCAGTATTGATTGCAGAAGGGAGCTTACTCCGCTTAGAGTTAGAGAGACTGGAGGGGGGATAGCTAGATTCAACTTATCCCAGGAGAGGAGCCGAGATGCTATTTCATCCGTTTTCGATTGTTTAAGTCCTTACCGGGCGAAAGGCATAAAAGAATGAATACCAGGCGCAAGCTCAAGGCGAGACAGAACAGAGAGTACAGTAACCGATCGAAAGCTGGATTCACAGGCAAACCAGACTGACTTACCACAGACAGTAGGGCAGAGAATTTCTTTTAGAAGATTCATTTTCGGAAGAAAGCATCAAATACGAAGAAGTAAGAAAGCAGCAAATCCTTCTCACTTGAGAGATGGGAAAGCTTAATCTTAAGAGTGTGGCCCAGCCAAGAACGCACCCGTAGGCCTTCTTCTCCTAATTACGAGAAAGACAGGCTTAGTTCGACTAGCTTTTAGCTTGAGTGGGCAGCATTAGATTCGTTAGAGTCGCTAGCTCTTCTTTCTCTTGTTGAATCAGTCACTCTTCTTTCATCAGCTGTTTTTGCTCTTGTTCAAACGAGAATGGCTCAAGTTGAGTCGACTGTTCTTCCTCTAGCCTTTAGCTTGGCACTAGGTTTAGTCTTCCTGTGCTTTCCTAGCCAAAGGCTATTCTTGATCTGATCTTGCCAGGAAGAAGGGCATCCAACAGACAGAGTGATGCTTCTGTCATATATTATGACATGATAGTCTATTATTTCATTTTTTAGGAATCCATATAAATGTTTGGCTTAGTGTTCGTATCATAATCATAAGAGGTTGTTTTCTTGCAATTGAATCAAAAGGAACTGTTCTTACCTCAAAGGGAGTGCAGCCAGCCTATCCATCATAACATAATATAGGAAAGTAAGCCCTCTCCCTTGTCAACTCCGAACGAATGCTTAGTTAGCCGTGAATGAGAACTCTTCTTGCTTGTTGGCAGGTAGCTCCATGTAAGGTTAGCTCGAAAGCGAGTTCTTACTCTTTGACCTGAGGGGAAGAAAGCTGTGATTACCTGGGGTGAGGTTGACCTTCTTTCCGCGGTACGGCTATTAGTCTTATTAGAGTCAGTAGCTGGGAATCTCTTCTTCCGCCTATTAGCGGTGTGACTGTGACTTTCTTCTTGAAAAGACTGCTTTCCTTTGAAAGAGCTGTGGGCATAGCTAAACTTTCTCAAATGCGGGATCGGAATTTTCTCTTGATGCGGTAGAAGAGGTCTAGTCTAGGTCAGTGCTTTCTTTTGCTAGAGAATATGGCATAACCGATGCAGTTAGCTCAAAAGGGAGTTCAGTCACTTCCGGATCCGGATTCAATGATTGTTGAGTGAACGAAGCCAAGTCAGTAGCCGGCTTGAGAGATGCGAAACCTTAAGTGGCCAAGAAAGGGATGAGTGCCGCTTAACTGATTTAGGACTGAAAGAAGGCGGAACATGGATCCGTACGGGGAGAAGATAATCTAGGCTCTCTAAACTAGACCGATTGGACAGCTTTCAAAGGCTTGATTGCCCCTTGGGAGAAGTTGAATCAGGGCAGAGGGCCTATTTCTATTTGATTTGAACTAATTCGAATCTCGTGACCCATGATCCTTAGGAAGGGCAGAAGGGCTCGATCCCAGACCAGGCTCCGCTCAAGGCGATGGATGACTATCTCTTTTCCCTACGACCGAGTGAGCAGCTGTTCTTGCTCTTCTTGAATCAGTTGCATTTGATTTGGGAAGGTGGTCCCGTATCGGTATTAAAAGTAGTTCCGGAGAAAGGCTAAATGGATTTAGGAGCGATCTTTCCTATCCGCTCTTTGCAGGTGCAGATGAAGAAGAAGGTCCGAGCTCGATAATAGCTCCTTTCTCTTAGGTCTTGCCGCTGTGATCTTTTCTCGTGTTTTAGAAGCTAGGATTGGACCGGCTTTCCTTTCTTAACCAGGCTCAAGGAAAGTTAGGAGTGAAAGAAGCCTTGGTGCCCAGCGAAAGCGAGTTCGTCCTTTTCCTTTAATAAGATAAGGCAATTTCCCGTGTAAAGGGAAAGCTACCAAACTCTCTTTAGATTGATGCCCGAGATCATTCCTTTTAGAGGTAACTGCAGGGGGTATGGTATCGCCATTCTTGCAGTGCTTATTCCTGAAAACCTGGTTGGAATGGAGGAATCATAGGAATTCTCGTATAGTCAACAATCATTCCCCAGTCTTCTATCCCTTCTTTCATAACATCTGCTAGCAATCATTATTAGTGCTTTCTCTTTGGCTAGTGAATAGCTGAAGAAAAGCTATTCTTTTTCTCACATCTCGATTTCTCTCTGGAAGCGGAGGCTATCTTGCTCAGTTTTTCCTTCTTAGGGCGTAGGGGGAAGATAAGATACTTTGCTGCACTCATTGCTGCTCTCCCACCTTCAACTAAGGTAGTCGCTTAGCTATCTAAAAAAGCATCCTCTAACGAGCACACCACTTACTACCTTCTTTAATTTAGATTCCCTGAAAGCAAAGGTGTGGAATAGGGCTAGCTAACAAGTAAACGAGTGAATGTTGCGTAAGTGAACGAAATGCTGTTGGCATGTTCGAGCTAAGCAAGCAAGTAAACTACTTCTCTTCGTTGCGTAGGCGAAGTGAGCCAAGCTGGAGTTCTTGTTCGAGTGAGCCGGGTAAGCAAGCAAGTACGCCCGAGTGATGTAATAGAAAGACTATAAAGTCTTCTCATATTCCTATTTTACTGCCACTTGCTGTTGTTTCAATTAGAAACGATGCACTGACTTATGAATGAAGCTAGTAGTTCTTCTCTATAAGCCAAGTTAGGCGAAAAGAAGCTAAAGTGGTTTATCCATCCATGCATGACCCAACGATCTAACCATTCCCTACCACCCGGTTAACTAAGAGGAAAGACGTCCCATCAATCTTTATAGCTAAGCAAGTGAGAAAGGAGTAGCCGATTCCTTTGTTTGTCGCCCCGGGATCATTTGTATGCGCCATACCGCGCAGGCTAATTCCTGACTGAACTCAATAAAGCGGACGGCGAACAACAACAGGAGAGCACTCGGTCTAGGTCTTTCCTTGATCCTAAGAAAGGCTAAGTGGCTTAATTAGGCTTGGGAGCAGGGCTAGATTTGGGCTATTGAACAGGCTCGGGGAAGGAGGGCTCAAGTCTTAGGTGCTTTATCTTGCAGGCCTAGTTTGTCTGTCTTTGTTTCCTTGGTCGGTCTCTATTCTTCGTTCCATCCCCCGTTTCTTACTAAAAACCCTCAATGGGGAATCCTCCTATCGATTGAGCATAGAGTCGGACTCCCGAGACTAATAGAGTTCTAAGCACGAGTCTAAGAGTGAGATTATCTACTCGATTCGTTATCACTTTTCTAATCTTCTTTACCGTCGGTTTACTCTCGCTTCTTATCGGTTAGCTTCCTTCTCTGCTTACTCTATGCTTTAAAAACGTATCCTTTCTCGATCTTCTTTCCCTGTTGTTCGCTACGTAGATCGTCTAAGACAGGAGAGCGTAGCGAGTGCTTTATAATCGAATTGGAACTAAATGAGCGTAGCGAAGGAGTGAATCGCTTTAATCGAGTGAAAGAGTATAGAAGTAAACCGAGTGAACGAGTATAGAAGATACGATAGTGTAACGAAAGACAACTCTATGTTGTTAGTAATTGAATTAAAGTGGGAGTTGACGAATTCCTTTAACGGTAGGTCGTTCTGAATGGAGGAGAAGGATATAGATATGAAAACATCATTCCGAGCACTTATCTACTATCGCCTAACGGAGGTTGATTTATTGATTTTATTCGACTCCCACGGGGATGGTGCCTATAAAGGTATAGATCTAAAGTCTGGGGCATGTTAACTGTATCACACGAGATAGATTGATAGCCAGACAAAAAGGTGTACAATCCCGATCGAGAAAGATTTTTCGGGTTATTATAATTAGAACATCATTACAAATTTTTTATCCGCACAAAAGATTCTGACGTTTATGTACACCCTGATCCCGGATATCCGTTTTACAGCCGTCAATGTTCCCAATCTAATCATACGAAAACTAACTAAGAATCGAAAGGGTTCACAGCTACGCAAATCAAGATCGATAAAAGGAAGTTTACATAGACACAATACAATCAAGGAAGTCCATCCAGAAACATAAAGATCGATCCGTCTCTGACAGGTCATTTTTCACTTTCTCAATATGGCCAATCTATAAACGTAGAATCGTGAGTTTTAACCCCTCGAGATGTCAGACCGGGTACCCGGGTGTTTTTCTAGTAAGAATATGACCTTCCCGCGCTCCTGACCCCGAAATGGGGATTCAATCGTGATTCTCCGGTTGGAAAATGTCCATGTCGGCGATCTTTGAAGCAATTAGGTAGTCATAGATTCAATCTTTTGGACATCCTGACATTGATAAAACAACATAGGCTTCCATTAGATCAAGAAGGTTACTCCTGATGATACCTCGCCTGAAGCTCTTTCCTATGTGGTAAAAGGCTAGAGACAAAGACACGGCAAGACTACTTTACCTATGACACTTAACGAGCCCTACTTACTGTCAGACCTAAGCACAGATCGATGAGCGCAAGAATGAATGCACCTGTCTCTGCTCTTTCTGGTCAAGAAATCGATCGACCTCGTTCACATAGCTTTTAAAAAGCATCCCGGAGCGAGCGCCCACTATGGTGTTTCTTGCTGAGTCAAGCTCTCCATTATATATATATATAAATTCCCACGCATTTCGGATGTCGGTTATTGGATTTTGTCTTCCTCGTCTGACTGACCAATTACACATACTACCATTACAATATCTTACTCGATTGATCTCGGTGTTCTCATTCCACGCTATGTCAAAAAAGGTAAATGTCAGTATACGGAAATGATATCCCCTATTTTGGATTACCTTTCTTGCTCGTCTCTTGATTGAAATGGAAATGTATTTTGCTGCCTCGCTTTGACGTTGACGGACAGTCTCCACTTTTTGGCTTTTTCTAAATATTAGATCATAGTTGAAATTATATGCTTTGATTCTGCGCCCGCGCTGATCCGAGCGGGACTCAAAATCTTCCCCTTCCGATTAACCTTAACGGCCTTCCCTTTGAAGTTATGAGCATTCATTTCAAAATTCTGAACGTTCATCTCTCTTTTAGTAGTAGTTGGAGTACTGTGGAAATCTTATAAAACTAAAAAAGTCAATGTCAACTCCCCTCTGTCCTCCTTGTGCTATTCGCGCTATCATACTCCTCATACCATATAGCGATGGCTCGGGTCGACCTATTGAGTTGAGATACGGAATTGGATTTTCCCTACTAAGCTGCTCATTTCACACAAACCCTGTCTACGAAGCAAGGGCGTTAAGCCTCTTGGATATGCAAACAAGAGAATGGGCCATACGGGTGCCCTTAGCGGCCTTGAGATTACCATAACGAAGATCTCAACTATGCCATCGAAAGAGAGCTTTCGTAGGTTACGTCATTCTAAAAATCAAGCGAGAATGTAGACTAAGTGATCCGTAGTTCCATAACCACATAGTGGAAAGAAGGTTCTTAGTCTTTTCCTTCGGTACGCTAAACCTGACCTTCGTCCAACAGTTAGTTCTAGCTATGGGGAATTTGAATGAAAAGCGGGCCTTGAGCACTCCCGTTCGAATTCGAAGCCAAGAGGAGCTGAATTCTTTCATTGACAGTGTAGTGGTGATAGTCTCACCTTGGGCTATGCTTTCAACTGAACCAAAATTGGCCTATCCGCGCCGTCAAGAAAACGAAGCTATGTCAGCAGGTCTTGTCAGAGCCTTTCTCTTACTCGTTCTATGGAAAGGAAATCCGGACTATTGCTTAGTCGTTTTCAAGCGTGACCATCAATCGAGTTAGCAAAGAGAAAAGTATATCTGAAACAGGAAATGTGCTCTATGCTTCAACCACCATATTTTCCCTGTGTTCTTTTAGTCAGCCTCTTACCAGGATGGTGGAAAGTGTGAGATCCGAATCACTTTCTTAGTCTGCTTATATTCTTCTTGTTCGGATGTATCACCTACTTCATTGGGAGAGTTCTATCCGGTTGATTGAATGATTCGAAAAATGAAAAGCAGTAGTACTTCACCTAGAGAGAGAAAGCCAATAACACCGTGCTAAGTAAGAGACGGAAAGCACTCACTGTGATGAATAGTTACGTACAGACTATACAGAGGCAACTAATGGTCGTGTACCCAAGGTAAGATGATGACATCCAAGCATAGATCAGAGAAGGAGATCAAATCATCACTGAGATGGCCTCCTCCTCGGTTCGCTTCTGAGGATTTCTAGTTGGCGGGGGCAGCTAACAAGGCCTACTTCTCAGCCGGTTCACCAGAAGGGCTGCTTATGGGAGCAAGGTCACTAAGGCCGTTAAGGTCCATCATAAAAAAAGTCAAAGGCAGGAAAAGACTACAATGCCACAAGCCATGTACAAGAGAGAAAAGAATGTGCATCTCACTACCAGTGCCGTCAAGATCGGGTACAAGCACCTCTGGAACAGCAAGTTCAACTTCTGGATGCTTAAACAACCACACCTTTTCCTGCGCCTCTGCCTTTGCTGTTCTTGTCTCTCAAAAAGGGGAGTCCACTTCCCGATTCGACCCATTCCTCTAAGTTGGATCAGGCGCTGCAGACCTTTCAGACTCGAATCCAAAGTCAGCTGGATGCGTACCTTCCTAGACTTCGACTTCGAACCCTTGTCTTCTTTTTCAAGAATAGCTGAAATGGCTAGTTTCTTTACTGAAAACCTCGATTTGCACCCTAGAACATCAAAATAGGGGCATCCAAAAACGGGGATTTCAAAGCTCAAAACCTGCCCAGGAACAACCGAAACCTCATACGCGCCAGACAGCTGCCATACTGGAAGAACGAATTGACTCGACAAGGAAACCAAGTCAAAGGGTCGCGCCTGACAGCCAAGCCCGTGGAATGTAAGAAGGTAGCTCTCGCTCGCATGTGCGTTCCTCTAGTACTTCCTCAACCTGATCGTTCTGATTGAAGTCCGAACTAATTGGCAAGATATCCTTGCTTCATCCGATCTTCTTCTTCTAGGAGCATCCGATCAACATCTCCTTCTATTTCTATTTTCCTTTAGCGACTGTCAAGCATCTCAAACTTCGATTTCAGATTAGTCAACCTTGCCATTGAAAGAAAGAAAAGATCAAGAATCAGAAGCGCCTTCAAGCAAGTCTACTGGAATCAAGGATTGAGTCGCTGGTTCACTCCTCCAATCAAGTGGTCAAGCCTGAAAGCCAATCCCTGAGAACCCGACAACTCGGCTAGCCCGGATCCATCTCATAGGCTTCTTTGGTGGCTTTCCCCCTTCGCAACTTTCTTAAGATTGAAATGGAAGTCAAGGAACCTATAGACAAAACGCTGGTTTGGCTCATCTAGATCAAAAAAATCTTCCATTGGCAGCCAACAACATCGATTTCAGAGCCTAAAACCAGCAAAGCGAGCAAGTTTGGAAAGGAGGGACTCATTCCACCCGCCGCTTGGATTGCTGAAATCGCTCAATTGAAGCCAAACCGGGTTCCTCGATAGAGTGAGATGCCAGTCAACGGTTGGCAGGGCTTGTTATGCCCAAAACAAGGCTTTTGATAAAGGATTCTCGGAAGAATTGGCATTTGGCCTTGCCTTTCTTAGAGTTCGAAATCCCTATCCAAGCTGATCCAACTCGGATTTGACTTCATCTCCAACCCCAGAACCAAAAACCTCCCTGGAGCTTGGTCATCCCAGATGAGCTGAGCTACGAAGTTTGGCATTCGTGAGGACGCAGCCCTGTCAGAAAGGGCATTCTCGCTTATCTGTATATGATAATTTGAGAATTGGGTCACCGCGGCAGAGCTTCAATCGAAATAGTGATTCTTTGGCCATTCGCGATCGAAGACAACCTAGGAAGAGTTGTAGGCCTACAACTCCCACCTCCCAGACCAAGGGAAGAAGTGCTCTCTATAGCCTTTATTTACTATGTGTTAACAAAGTGTGGGCAAAAGGGATATAAGCAGCAGTGGAATCCAGCGGCAGGATAGACACGAAAGCGGGATTCAATTACTTATGAAAGTGAAGGGATGAAATCAAGAAATTTAATAGGAGAGGGAGTTGTCGTCCAGCCCTAGTCTTTCGCCTTAGAAGTTCTTCTCCGCGCGATCCAGTGCCGTTGCAGCCAATGATCAAAGCAGTGAAAGACAGTGTGCCATTCCAGCGCGTGTAATTCCTTCTTCCTACTAGGATTTGCAGTACTAAGCTAAGCACATGCAGTAGTTGTTTCGGAGGAATCTACTTGAAGTGCTTCCCCATCTTGCTTGACTCAAGTTTTCACTTTCTTACTTGACTTATGGATAAAATAGAATCTATCTTACCCTACTTCATATGAATAGAGGAGAGGGATTCTAATGGGATTTCTTCCTCTTAAGCGATAAACCTATCCAATTGCTGCAGTTTCCTATTCTGTAGTTGCCGCTTTATAACGAGAAGTTTCCGATGGATAAGCCGTAGCCGTGGAAGGAAGACTCTGGCTAAGGCATTGGAGTGCCCCTAATAAGAGTAGTCCTTCTTATAAGCCATTTCCCGTTACGGGTCAGAACCTTATCGCATGGGATATTCTCACAAGTCAGAAGTGAAATAGCACCAAGAGCCTAAAGAAAGGAAAGGTTCTCCTCGGACCATAAGAATATCTTTCTCTCCCTAGACCAGTAGATGTTGCAGTCTTGGGAGCAGTCTCTTCTGAGACTATGGATTTTAGGTAAAACGCAAGTGAGGTTGAAAGTGTGATTCCTAAGGGCATCTAGTTGCCTTCTTCCTATTGGCATTAGAGGAGTCTTTCAAATGGCAGGAAGTCAGAAGTTAGGAAGATTGAAAGCTAGCAAGTGAGAGAGCTTTTTCTAGTCGCAATCCCAGTCCCGGGATCAGTCCCCAGTTAATATGATATGGATAGTAGTCATTTCTGTTCCTTGATCTTACAAGGGGAAGGGGGTGACCCGGAAAAGATATTTCTTTCCTTGGAGTGCCAGGAGGCTAGGGAAGACGATCCAGCCGAGGCAATGTTCGTCTCATAAGCCCCTAAAGTTTCCGCAAGCAAAAAGGCATATTTCAATGTAAAGTTTTATGCATGCGCAAGAGAAGTCGAAGGCCTTAGTCTGTGCCAGTCCCCTCCTCAGAAGTTTATATGAAGAGTATACTTTTCTTACCAGTGTTCCAAGTCATACTTTGACGAAAGCATTCCTCTGCTGTCCCCTTGTTTGAGGAGTTCATAGTTTCATCCAGTTCCTTACGAGTGTTCCCCTCCAGCCAGTCTGAAGTCAACAGTATCTTATCACATCAAAAGCCATCAGGGAAGGGAAATCCTAGACTCAGACGAGGAACTCACACTCGCTGGTGAAGTAGTCCTCAAAATCATGGGAAGAAAACAGATTAAGGGAACTGATGCTGCTGGCTTATGGGATGTAGCAGAAAGGGGTGTAACAAAACTTGCAGCGAGAAGGACTGAAACAAATTCCAACTCAAACCGCAGAAAGGGGTTAGCGCAGGAAACTAGCATGGACTGACAGCCCTTCCCGACCTAGAAGAGGGGACAACTCCTCATCTAAGATCTAAGGTAAATGCAAATCTTGCCTATGAACCCTATTCCCTATGAGAAGAAAGCATATTCTATGAATCCCCCAGAAGAAAAGGGGAGAGTAAAAGCTTTCAAACTTCCTTGTTCTATCCCCAGCTGCTGGCTTAGATGTAAAAGAACTGGCTTATGCTTCGTCGGTATGACCACTGGACTTGCCCGGCTATCCTCGCTTTCTTGTGAAAGCTTTCATGATCTCCTATACAAATATTCATGTCGAGAAGAACTTCTTTGAATAGTAGAATAATGTAGAGCATTCTTTTGTTTTATTATTGCCCAAGGCTCACTTAATCCGAAAGAAAGTTTTATTCGGCTCTATGAATAGGAACATCCGAAAACTAGCACCCGTGAGAACCTTCAACAATCTCCTTTCCTGCCTCTGGG